AAAAAAAAATTGATCTCTTCACAAGAGATAAAATCTCCTATAATGAATTGTCTAATTATTGGAGCTCCACTAATAAAGAAAAAAGAAAGAAACTAAGCAATGAATTTTATAAAAGGGCTAAAGTTCTAGATAAGAAATTTCTTCCTATGGATGTATTAGAAAACCGAATTAGATTGTGTCATGATAAGAAGAAAAGAAAATACTTAACTCAAATATATGATCCTTTTTTGAATGGATCCTTTCGTGGACAAATGCCAAACACTTTGTCACCATCAATTCAAAATGAAATTTACAAAACCAATTCCATTTTGATCAATAAGATTCACGGTATCCTTCTTTCTATTAATAGTCATTATCCAGATCCCGAATTTGAGCAGAAAAAAAATCCATTTGATTTTGATAGAAAATCATTATTAAATGAAATTGGTTTTTTTTTTAACTTAATAAGTAAATTTTCGGAAAAATCATTATCAAGTTTGAATTTTGACAGACTTTATTTATTTCCAGAACATGAACAAGTAAAAATATATTCCGAAGAAAAAAAAAGAAAAAAAAAATTCTTATTGGACACAGTTGAAAATGATCTGGACCTTCAAAAAATATACGAAATAAGTAAACCAGTTCCTAAATGGTCATACAGCTTAATCGACGACTTGCAGGAACTGACGGAATCAGTATCACAGGAATCTCAGATTCGTTGCAGATACGCCCAACGTATAGTGATTTTTAATGGTCAAACAGAGACTTTGACTCAAGGGCCGCATTTTTCTGACAATAGTGGTATTGTTGATCAGGGCGAATTGTTTTTACTAAATTATTCACGCGAACCGGATTTTTCCCGAGAAATAATCAAAGGATCGATGCGCTCTCTAAGGCGTAAAACAGTAACTTGGAAATTCTTTCAAAGACATGCCAATTCCCCCCTTTTTGTGGACAAAATACAAAAAAATTTTTTGGTTGATCTTTTCGATGATATATACCAATATTTGAAAGAATATTTCAGGAAAAAAGGTACAGACAATTCAGAATTTTTGGCTTTGGAGGAAAGGATAAAAGAGGAGCGAAAAGAGGAAAAAAAAAACGACGACGAAAAAAGACTTAGAGAAATAGAAGAGGCCTGGGAGAGCATTCTTTATGGTCTAATACTTAGAAGCTTTGTATTAATAATCCAATCATTTCTTAGAAAATATATTATAGTACCTTCATTGATAATAACAAAAAATATCATTCGTATACTATTATTTCAATATCCCGAATGGTCAGAAGATTTTAGGGATTGGAAAAAAGAAGTGCATATTAAATGCACCTATCAGGGCGTTCCAGTATCCCACAAAGAATTTCCACTAAACTGGTTCACAGAGGGTCTTCAGATAAGGATTTTATCTCCTTTTGTTTTGAAACCTTGGCACAAATCTAAGCTACGATCTACTGAAAAAAAAAAAAGATCTACTGAAAAAAAAAATGTGAAAAAAAAAAACTTCTGGTTTTTAACAGCTTGTGGAACACAAGTGGAATCGTACCTTGAGAATTATTTCCCAAATCCATTTTCATTTTTGGGTCCCATTTTAAAAAAAATTAAAAAACAATTGAAAAAAAATTTCAAAAATCGTTTTTTTCTAGTTCTACAAGTTTTAAATGAAAGAAAAAAAAGATTTGTAACTATCTTAAAAGAAATAGAAAAATGGAACATCAAAAGTATTCTATTTAAATTCACAAATATATATCAATTGGGTGAAAACAACAAAAATTCAACAATCAGTAAGAATAATCCAATGGTTTATGAATCACCCGTTATAATTCACTCTATGAATTGGACAAATAGTTCATTGACAGAAAAAAGGATAAAAGATCTTAATGTTAAAACAAAGACAATCATAACAGAAATAGAAAAGATGACAAACGAAGGGGGGGTTCTAACTTCAGAGAAAAATTTGAATTCTAACAAAACAACTTATGATGCTAAAAGATTCGAATTACAAAAAAATATTTTGCAAATATTACAAAGAAGATTTGTTCGATTAACCCGTAAATCATATTCTTTTTTCAAATTTTTCATGGAAAGGATATACATTGATATCCTTTTATGTATCATTGGTATTCCTAGGATAAATATACAACTTTTTCTTGAATCAACAAAAAATATTGTAACTAAATCCATTTCCAATAAAAAAACAAATGCAGAAAGAATTGATAAAACACATCAAAGTATAATTCCATTTATGTCGATTATACAAAAATCTTGTAATATTACGAATACGAATTCAGAGAATTCTTGTGACGTATCTTCTTTGTCACAAGCATATGTATTTTTTAAATTATCACAAATCCAAGTTATTAACGGATATAAGTATAAGTTAAGATCTATTTTTGAATCTCATGAAAGATCTTTTTTTCTTAAGAATGAAATAAAGAATTATTTTTTTAGAATACAAGGAATATTTAATTCAAATTTAAGACATAAGAACCGTCCCCATTCTTTAATGAATCAATGGACAAATTGGTTAAAGGTTCATTATCAATATGATTTACCTGAGAGCAGATGGTCGAGATTAGTACCCCAAAACTGGAGAAATAGAATCAATAAACATCGTGTGGCTCAAAATAAAGATTTAATCAACTATGATTCCTATGACAAAACCCGATTAATTCTTTACAAAAACGAAAACGAACAAGTAGACTTATTAAATTTTCAAAAAAAAATTAAAAAACAATATAGATATGATCTTTTGTCATATAAATATCTTAATTATGCAGATAAGAAAAATTCATATATTTATGGATATAGATCACCGTTTCAAACAAACAAAAACCAAACCATTTCTTATAATGACAACACATGTAAAAAAGAATTTTTTGATATAACGGGCGATATCTCTATCAAAAATTATCTAGCAGAAGATGCTATTATAGATATGGAAAAAAAAAAAAATCTGGATAGAAAGTATTTTGATTGGATGGTAATGAATGTAGAAATACCAAATCGTTCTATATCGAAATCGAATCCGAATCCGAAATCGAAATTTTGGTTCTTTTCAAAATTATCAATATTTTATGATGCATATAAGAAGAATCCTTGGATCCTACCAATAAAATTCCTTTTTTTCCCTTTTTATGGAAAAGATGTTAGGCAATTGGAAAACATCGGTGGAACCAAAAAAAACAAATATCTTAAATATCTTAATTTCGACTTCGACATTCTAAAAATAGCAGAAGAAGAAGCAAATACGGGTCCATTAGCTCACTCTCTATTTATCGCAAACGAAGCTTATGAAAGATCATACTGGGACAATGGTTGGAATTTTCTAAAGATAGATGACTACTTAAATTTAGATCGAAATGACTACCTCAACGATTTAAGCGGAGAAGAAGATTTCTTAGTAGACAAGTATTTGGGTTTTCATATGAACTTTGATAATTTATTACACGAAAGAATAATGAATCAGATCAAATTTTATTGTCTCCTGATTAGATTGAAAAAGCTAAAAAAATTTTTTATAATGTCTATAAAAAAGGGAGAAATAAATCTAGATACTATGGCGATTATTAATTATATGAATTTCACTCTTAATGGATGTAGGAACAATAAAGAATTGATTGAAAAACAAATATTTTCTATCGAACCTGTTCGTCTGTCTAGAAAAAACTACGAACAATTTTTTATGTATCAAACCATAAACCTATCGTTGATTCATAAGAATAAGCGCCAAATTTTTAAAAGAAATCCAGAAAAAGGTCGTGTTGATAAAAATAATTTTGATAAAAACATTCCAAGAACAAGAAATCAAAAGATAACAGAAAATAAAGATAAAAATCATACTGATTTGTTTGTTCCTGAAAATCTTTTGTCCAATAGACGCCGGAGAGAATTGAGAATTCTAATTTGTTTGAATCCTAGAAATACTAGAAACACAATAAATTGCAATGAGAATAAAATAAATACTGGCTGTCAAGTTTTGGCTAAAAATAAAGATCTTGATATAGAAACAAAAAAACTAATGAATTTAAAATTCTTTCTTTGGCCAAATTATAGATTAGAAGATTTAGCTTGTATAAATCGCTATTGGTTTGATACCCATAATGGAAGCCGTTTCAGTATATTAAGGATACATATGTATCCGCGATTGAAAATTTGATTGATAATCTTCCCATTATATCTTCTATTTAGAATTAGAATAGAATAATTTCTTATCTTCACATATAAGATATGTGAAGATAAGATATATATATTTATAAATAAGTGCGCACACGCATCATTGATACTAATTCAATGATTTTAGATAGAAAAATGAATCAAAAAAATTTTCTTCTTTTTTTTTTTTTAAGTATACAATAGAATTTTTTATTTTGTGAATCCATAAATATAGTATAGTATTTATATAGATATTTGAATTGGATTGCTTAAGCATAGTAATTAATTTGATTTGAAAAAAAGAAATTTATTAAGTAAATTAAGATAATTTAATTAATAATATAAAAAATTAAAAATTAGTGTAATTACTATTACTGATCAATAAAAATATCTATCAAAAAGGAGGGGGAGAGGAAAGCTTTCATTTTATTTTATGATAAAAAATTCAATTATACCTGTTATTTCAAACAAAAAAGAAGAAGAAAACCCTGGATCTGTTGAATTTCAAGTAATCAATTTCACTAATAAGATACGAAGACTTACTTCACATTTTGAATTACATCGAAAAGACTATTTATCTCAAAGAGGTTTACGTAAAATTCTGGGAAAACGACAACGACTACTGTCTTATTTGGCAAAGAAAAATCGAATACGTTATAAAAAATTAATAAATCAGTTGGGTATTAGGGAGTCACAAATTCGTTAATTTCAAGAGTCATTTTCAATTATTCGATTTATTAGATCCTGAATTTAGATGAACTTTTTTTTTTACGATTCATGGAAGAATGAATCGAGGAAAAACCTATGAATGTCCCAGCTACAAGAAAAGACCTCATGATAGTCAATATGGGGCCTCAGCACCCATCAATGCATGGTGTTCTTCGACTTATTGTTACTCTGGATGGTGAAGATGTTATTGATTGTGAACCAATTTTGGGTTATTTACACAGAGGGATGGAAAAAATTGCGGAAAATCGGACAATTATCCAATATCTGCCTTATGTAACACGTTGGGATTATTTAGCTACTATGTTCACAGAAGCAATAACCGTAAACGGACCGGAACAATTGGGAAATATTCAAGTACCTAAAAGAGCCAGCTATATCCGAGTAATTATGTTAGAGTTAAGTCGTATAGCTTCTCATCTACTATGGCTCGGACCTTTTATGGCAGATATTGGTGCACAAACCCCCTTTTTCTATATTTTTAGAGAAAGAGAATTAATATATGATCTATTTGAAGCTGCGACAGGTATGAGAATGATGCATAATTTTTTTCGTATCGGAGGCGTAGCGGCTGATCTACCTTATGGTTGGATAGATAAATGTTTTGATTTCTGCAATTATTTTTTAACAAGGGTTGTTGAATATCAAAACCTTATTACGCGAAATCCAATTTTTTTAGAACGGGTTGAGGGAGTAGGTGTTGTTGGTAGAGAGGAAGTAATAAATTGGGGTTTATCAGGACCGATGCTTCGGGCTTCCGGAATAGAATGGGATCTACGTAAAGTTGATAATTATGAATGTTACGAGGAATTTGATTGGGAAGTTCAATGGCAAAAAGAAGGAGATTCATTAGCTCGTTATTTAGTTCGAATTGGTGAAATGACGGAATCCATTAAAATTATTCAGCAGGCTTTGGAAGGAATTCCCGGCGGGCCATATGAAAATTTAGAAATCCGCTGCTTTGAGAGAGAAAAGGAGACAAAATGGAATGATTTTGAATATCGATTCATTGGTAAAAAATCGTCTCCGACTTTTGAATTGCCAAAACAAGAACTTTATGTAAGAGTTGAGGCTCCCAAGGGAGAATTAGGAATTTTTCTAATAGGAGATCAGAATGGTTTTCCTTGGAGATGGAAAATTCGTCCACCAGGTTTTATCAATTTGCAAATTCTTCCTCAATTAGTTAAAAGAATGAAATTGGCTGATATTATGACAATACTAGGTAGCATAGATATCATTATGGGAGAAATTGATCGTTGAAATGATAATTGATACAACGGAAATCCAAGATATCCATTCTTTTTCCGGATTGGAATCTTTAAACGAAGTCTATGGAATTCTATGGGTACTTGTACCTATTTTGATTCTTATATTGGGAATCACAATAAGTGTACTAGCAATTGTATGGTTAGAAAGAGAAATATCTGCAGGGATACAACAGCGCATTGGACCCGAATACGCCGGTCCTTTTGGAGTTCTTCAAGCTCTAGCAGACGGAACAAAACTTCTTTTCAAAGAGAATCTTATTCCATCTAGGGGAGATATTCGTTTATTCAGTATTGGACCATCCATATCAGTTATATCAATTCTACTAAGCTATTCAGTAATTCCTTTTGGCTATAACTTTATTTTATCTGATTTCAATATAGGTGTTTTTTTATGGATTGCAATTTCGAGTATTGCTCCCATTGGACTTCTTATGTCAGGATATGGGTCGAATAATAAATATTCCTTTTTGGGTGGTCTACGAGCTGCTGCTCAATCGATTAGTTATGAAATACCATTAACTCTATGTGTCTTATCAATATCTCTACGTGCGATTCGTTGAAACAGAAAAGGCTATTCGATGCTATTGCTATCCTCCTCTCTTTATACTTATACTACTATATAGGAAAGGAGTCGAATAAATTAAATAGATACTTTAATTATCTTAATTTTATTTATTTTTGACAATTAGGATTGAAGAACTAAATCAGATAGTTATATGAGTGAAATAAAACAGCTTCTATTGAATAGAATTTCAGAATACGATATTACTTATAGTTAATAGTTAGTATGATGATTTAAAATGGTAGTAAAAATATTGAGTCTCATTTTCTATGTATAAGAATTAAGTTAATTAAGTGAATTATAAAAAGAAGAGGCCATTTAACCCAAGATTGGATAATTAAATTAGTCATCCTGTTTTGAAGCGGGCTCAAAAGACCAACCTTATTGAGTTTTAGTTACCATTTGTATGAATTATCATAGATGCATTAACATAAAATAAATAAGGGGGTTAATAAAAAAAGAGTGGATGGTTAGAAACACCAAGATACACAAAGGATTAGTAACGCAGATTTTGTAAATTATCCAAAATAGAATTTACGCATAATAGAAAAAGAATACTAAATGGGGCTTTAAATTGGTAGAAAAAATCAAGCAGTACTCCCCACAATTCCGATCCAGAGTATGCTTCCATCCACTGATTAAATAAATTACTATCAGGAACGAAAAAATCCTTTGAAATTTTTTAAGTCCCTTTTTAATAGCAAAAAAAAAAAGAAGAATAGGAACGAAAAAAACACAAGAAATCAAAAACGAAAAAGCGATTTCCTTTTCGTTTTTGATTTCGTATTTCTTATATCCATATTCATGGAGATTCAATTCATGTCATAATTAAGAAACTAATGTGTAATTATTTTTCGTAATTGAAAATGAATTTTGAGGGTTATTGATAATTCTAAAAGAGTATTTTATTGAATAATTCTATTATTACTCAACAAATTCAAAATTTGATTTTTAAGGGATGAGATCAATTCAGAAGTTAATTTTAAATATTAAAAAGGATTTCTCTTTCTTATTTAATTTTTTATTTTTAACAGACAGAATTGAATTGGTCTAATTCAGAACCGTCCGATAGATTTGAATCTTATCTCTCTTAGGCATATATCAATAAGAGATCAATAATCGGCCCGGTCCTTAGATTTACCGAAGGCTTTCCAGGAGCCGTATGAGGTGAAAATTTCATGTACGGTTCTGTAATAGAGATGAGAACAGTAATGTTATCACCGACTAGGATTATCTAACAGTTTAAGTACAGTTGATATAGTTGATGCGCAATCAAAATATGGTTTTTGGGGATGGAATTTGTGGCGTCAACCTATGGGTTTCATCGTTTTTTTAATTTCTTCGCTAGCAGAATGTGAAAGATTACCTTTTGATTTACCAGAAGCAGAAGAAGAATTAGTAGCGGGTTATCAAACAGAATATTCCGGTATCAAATTTGGTTTATTTTACGTTGCTTCCTATTTAAACCTATTAATTTCTTCATTATTTGTCACAGTTCTTTACTTGGGTGGTTCCAATATATCTATTCCGTACATATTCGTTTCTGAGTTTTTTGAAATAAATAAAACATATGGAGTTTTTGGAACTACAATTGATCTCTTTATTACATTAGCTAAAACTTATTTTTTCTTATTCCTTTCTATCATAACAAGATGGGCTTTGCCTAGGCTAAGAATGGATCAATTATTAAATCTTGGATGGAAATTTCTTTTACCTATTTCTCTCGGTAATCTATTATTAACAACTTCGTCTCAATTGTTTTCACTATAAAAAAAAAGATTGATCTTCTATATGTAAGAGAAAGAAATAAAACAAAAATATTCATAGATATTTACGATATGTTCCTTATGGTAACTGGGTTCATGAATTATGGTCAACAAACAGTCCGAGCTGCAAGGTACATTGGTCAAGGTTTCATGATTATATTATCTCACGCAAATCGTTTACCTGTAACTATTCAATATCCTTATGAAAAATTAATCACACCGGAACGTTTCCGTGGTCGAATCCATTTTGAATTTGATAAATGCATTGCTTGTGAAGTATGTGTTCGTGTATGTCCTATAGATTTACCCGTTGTTGATTGGAAACTGGAAACTGATATTAGAAAGAAACGATTGCTTAATTACAGTATTGATTTTGGAATCTGTATTTTTTGTGGTAACTGTATTGAGTATTGTCCAACAAATTGTTTATCAATGACTGAAGAATATGAACTTTCGACTTATGATCGTCACGAATTGAATTATAATCAAATTGCTTTGGGCCGTTTACCAATGTCAGTAATTGATGATTATACAATTCGAACAATTCAAATTAATAAATAAAATTTTTTATAATTAAATACAATTCTTAATAAAAAAATCATATAATAGAATATATAATAATATAAAAATATATATGTATAGATAGAATAATATAATAATAATATATTATTCTATTATATAAAATAAAAATATTAGAAAAAAATGAATAAATATTAGATATCAGATTAGAAATATTCGATATTCTATTCTAGATTATAGAAATCTATGTTTTCAATAGAATAGATAATATAAATGAAATATATTTTATAAATTTTAAATATTAAATAGTTATATAGACTTTTATACTTTCGTTTTAGTATAGTTTCAAACTACTCTTTCGTATAAAGACTGGAATGACATTGATTATATAACTGTACCTATATCAATTCAAACTCCGTAGGGTTTTTTTAATGCAAAGAGAAATTGAAGTATATAAAATTTTTTTCCTGGTCATATCAATAAGGTCATGAAATTTCGATTTCTTTGTCTTTTTTTTTACATATAATGGATTTGCCTGAAACGCTACATGATTTTCTTTTAGTCTTTCTGGGATCGGGTCTTGTATTAGGAAGTCTAGGAGTAGTATTACTTACCAACACAATTTTTTCTGCTTTTTCGTTGGGACTGGTTCTTGTTTGTATATCTTTATTCTATATTTTATCAAACTCCCATTTTGTAGCTGCATCACAGCTACTTATTTATGTGGGAGCTATTAACATTTTAATCATATTTGCTGTGATGTTCATGAATAGTTCAGAATATTACGACGATTTTCATCTTTGGACCGTTGGAGATGGGATTACTTTGATGGTTTGTACAAGTATTTTTGTTTCACTAATAACTACTATTCCAGATACATCATGGTACGGAATTATTTGGACTACAAGACCAAATCAGATTATTGAACAAGATTTGATAAGTACTAGTCAACAAATCGGAATTCATTTATCAACAGATTTTTTTCTTCCATTTGAACTCATTTCAATAATTCTTTTAGTTGCTTTGATAGGTGCAATTGTCGTAGCTCGCCAGTAATAAATCTTTAGAGAATAGAGAACTAGCAATATAAATCCAGATTCAATTTTTTTTTTTATTGCCGATTGCTAATATATTATTTTGTTCCAGACTTGTTATATTCTTTAGTCAATCGAATCGGTTGAATTGTTGTTCATATTGAAATGAATCCAAATTGATAAGGAGTTGGTCAATGATGCTCGAACATGTACTTGTTTTGAGTGCCTATTTATTTTCTATTGGTATCTATGGATTGATCACGAGCCGAAATATGGTTAGAGCCCTTATGTGTCTTGAACTTATACTGAATGCAGTTAATATAAATCTCGTAACTTTCTCTGATTTTTTTGATAATCGCCAATTAAAAGGAAATATTTTTTCCATTTTTGTTATAGCTATTGCAGCCGCTGAAGCAGCTATTGGACCGGCTATTGTTTCTTCAATTTCTCGTAACAGAAAATCAACCCGTATCAATCAATCGAATTTGTTGAATAAATAGCCATAATTACTCAAAAGTAGAATTTTCAATAGTGTAATATTTATAAATTCAAATTAGCATGTATGCTACACAACGTATGATCATGTTTGCGTTTGCAAAACGAAAAAATAAGCAATCAAAGTATCCTGGTCCTCCTCTCTTCGTTCTTTTAAATTTATCGAGACGTCTATTTTGATTAGCAAAATTCTGACAAATCATTGATTCATCTGGTGTATAAATATATGATTCATTTAGGAGTTTACTAGATCGATAATTTTCATTTTTGATGTTCAAAAATTACTATAGATACAATGTCACATTCAGTAAAGATTTATGATACATGTATAGGATGTACTCAATGTGTTCGAGCCTGTCCCACAGATGTATTAGAAATGATACCTTGGGATGGATGTAAAGCTAAGCAAATAGCTTCTGCCCCAAGAACAGAGGACTGTGTTGGTTGTAAGAGATGTGAGTCCGCCTGTCCGACGGATTTCTTAAGTGTTCGAGTTTATTTAGGGAATGAAACAACTCGAAGTATGGGTCTAGGTTATTGATACGTTTCAAAAAACACCACACGAATACGTTTTTTTACTGGCAAAAACCCGTGCTCAAAATAAAATAGAAAAGATTTTTTTCTATTTTGAGCGCGGGCTTTTCTGGCCCAAGTGTATCTTATTTTTATCACGAATTATTTTCCTTGGTTAACAATAGTTGTAGTTTTGCCAATAGTCGGGGGTTCTTTAATTTTCTTATTTCCTCATAGGGGAAATAAGGTAATTAGGTGGTATAGCATTTGTATATGCTTAATTGATCTCCTTCTAACAACCTATGCATTTTGTTATCATTTCCAATTGGATGATCCACTAATCCAACTAACGGAGAATTATAAATGGATCAATTTTTTTGATTTTTACTGGAGCTTCGGAATAGATGGACTCTCTATAGGACCTATCTTACTAACGGGATTTATCACCACTTTAGCCACGTTAGCGGCTCAGCCAGTTACTCGAGAATACCAATTATTCTATTTCCTGATGTTAGCAATGTATAGCGGTCAAATAGGACTATTTTCTTCTCGAGACATTTTACTTTTTTTCATCATGTGGGAATTGGAATTAATTCCCGTTTATCTACTTTTAGCCATGTGGGGAGGAAAGAAACGTTTGTATTCAGCTACAAAGTTTATTTTGTACACTGCGGGAAGTTCTGTTTTTTTATTAATGGGAATTCTCGGTATCAGTTTATATGGTTCGAATGAACCAACATTAAATTTTGAAATATTAAATAATCAATCGTATCCTGTGGCGCTAGAAATAATATTCTATATGGCATTTCTTATTGCTTTTGCTGTCAAATCGCCGATTATACCCTTACATACATGGTTACCAGATACCCACGGAGAGGCACATTACAGCACTTGTATGCTTTTAGCCGGAATCTTATTAAAAATGGGAGCATATGGGTTGGTTCGAATTAATATGGAATTATTTTCCCATGCTCATTCCATATTTTGCCCCTGGTTAATGATATTAGGTTCTATTCAAATAATCTATGCGGCTTCAACATCTTTTGGTCAACGTAATTTAAAAAAAAGAATAGCTTATTCCTCCGTATCTCATATGGGTTTCCTTATTATAGGAATTGGTTCCATAAGTGATACTGGGCTAAACGGGGCCATTTTACAAATAATATCTCATGGATTTATTGGCGCTGCGCTTTTTTTCTTGGCAGGAACTAGTTATGATAGACTACGTCTTCTTAATCTTGACGAAATGGGCGGAATGGCTATCCCAATGCCAAAAATATTCACGATTTTTACTATCTTATCGATGGCTTCTCTTGCATTACCGGGCATGAGCGGTTTTGTTGCAGAATTGATAGTTTTTTTTGGAATAATTACTAGTCAAAAATATCTTTTCATGATGAAAATACTAATTACTTTTGTAACAGCAATTGGAATGATATTAACTCCTATTTATTTATTATCTATCTTACGGCAGATGTTCTATGGATACAAGTTTTTTAATACACCAAACTCTTATTTTTTTGATTCTGGGCCGAGAGAATTATTTATTTCTATTTCTATCCTTATACCCGTAATAGGTATTGGTATTTATCCAGATTTCATTTTCTCATTCTCGGTTGAGAAAGTTGAAGCTATTCTATCTAATTTTTGATAGATAGTTTTCTTGAATAAAGGAATAAAACAAAACCAATAAATAAAAAAGAGAAAAAAAACCTTTGAACAAAGATTTTTATGTTAGATTCACTTAAAAAAAAATTGAATTGTAATCAAATATGTTTGTTGTTTTTGAGAACCCTTAAAATCAAGTAATGTAATGATTCAAAGGGTTCTCGACGATTTTTGGGAAGTTTAATTTATGGAAAGTATATATATATGCTTTCCATATTTTTATTTCTCAGGTTAAGTTCGTTACTCATTTTTTTAATTCAATTAGATATAAATGAACCATAACTATGTAGTCCTATTCCTAATAGATTGATCCCCAAATAACATACCCAAATTATAAGAAATCCTATAGAGGCCACTATTGAAGAATTTACACCTTCTAATTTTTTATTTTTTCTAGTATGTAAATAAATCGCGAAAATGGTCCACGTAATAAAGGCCCAAGTTTCCTTTGGATCCCAATTCCAATATGATCCCCATGCCTCGTTAGCCCATACTGCTCCTGAAAGAATACCTATTGTTAAAAAGAGAAAACCTAGACTAATAATACGATAACCCCAACGATCCAATTGTTGAATAAATTGAGACCTGTAATAATTTCTAGAAGAAGAAGTTGTTCGTAAAACATTCTTTCTTTCATTCATATTCATGTATTTGATTTCAGCAAAATCAAATGATTTATTTAGAGAATCCAAATTCTTGGTAAAAGCAAGAATTTGGATTCCTTCTTGAAACGTAATGACTAAAATAGCCACTGATAATAATGATCCACATAAAAGAGCTGCATATCCGAATATCATCATACTGACGTGCATCATTAGCCACTGGGATTGTAGAGCGGGTACTAATATTACGGATTGATGCATTTTGGTTAAAAGACCTGAAGTAGCAAAGCCTTGGGTAAAAATAACACTTGGTGCGATTATTGTACTTAAATGGTTTTTATCCTTTTTAAAAAATGGAACCATATGAAAAATGGAAAAACCCCATGAAAGAAAGATTAAGGATTCATATAAATCACTAAAGGGTAAATGGCCCGAAAAAAACCAACGAGTAATTAACAATCCCGTTACACAGAAAAAAGTTATTGTCATGGCTTTTTTGGACAAATCATATAATCCTACGATTTCATTGACTAATAAGGTTATTAAATGAATTGAAATTACAATTGATATGACCGAAAACGATATATGAGTTAATATATGCTCTAAAGTTGAAAATATCATATATATATATAATGAAAATAAATATCTATAATGAAAATAAAAAAGGTATGAATACTAGGATAGGAATCGGGAATTGAATTCATTATAGGACTTATTCTTTTAGAATATAGAATAGGATGCCATGCCGCTACTCGGACTCGAACCGAGATGCTCTAGCACTGCTTCCTAAGAGCAGCGTGTCTACCAATTTCACCATAGCGGCTTACTCGAAATCATAATAACCGATTCATTAGTCAATCGTCGAGGTTAAAAGAATCAATTAACGTGGAATATTAATTATATTAATATTAATTTAGTACATTTGTTTACTAAACATTAAAAAATTTGAAGAATTCTATTTCTATTATAATTCTAATATAATTCTATACTAGAAATTCATATTAACCATAAACTAGAAGTATAGTAGAAAAAATATTCAAATAAAAAAAATAGAACGTTTCGATTTCAATACCAAGTTAACAACTTAAGTTGTATTCTTTTTTTTTTTTTTCATTTGCAGTGTTTGTTTTCAAATTGAATGGGTTTTTCGTAGTTTACACTTTTTCAAATTCAAAAAAACCACTGGTGAAACTGAAACTAGATAATTCTGACTTCAATCTAGGAATGAAAAAAACATTTTGTTGTAGTTGTTTATGACTCATTTTTAAATTATTTCATTCAGTTTATGACTCTAAAGAAATGCATTTCCATTTTTTAAATGAAATCCTTAACGTTAATTTATATATCTATTTTTATTTGATTATTTCACACTACATTCTAAAAAATTTATATTATATATTCAACATATATTATAATATATATATTATAAAATATGCTAAATATATGGTCAATATTAAATATTATTATATTACTTTATATTCTTTATTATTATTAGTATAATATAATAATAATAAAGAATATAAAGAATACTCTTTGAATCGAGCTAATTCAGATTATTGCAACATTTTTATTTGTTACAAAAAAAACTTTTTGAGTTCCCTGTCAAAATGGATTGCGCTAATGAAAAGGCTTTCAATGCTGTCCAATATCCCTTTTTTTTCCAAAAAGTCTTCCGAATTTTTTTTTTTGATATAGAAGTGCGCTTTTTTGGAACTGCCATATAATTAAGATAATTTTTTCATTGCTATAGTTCGATGTGAAAGACATTTGTTCTGTAAATGAAAACGAAATATTCTTTAATTAGCCATATGTCGTCTTAGCTATCCTTCCTATTTTTTTCTATCTAAAGTAAAGTAAAAACATTGAATATTAGAAACCTTTTCAAAATCTTTCCAAACATATATATCTAGATCTCCTTTTCTTGTAATGTAATTTTAATGTATCAATTAGTTCAAAAATGAACTAATGTTTCTGAATAATAATAAGATTATTTTATTGGGTCATTTCATATGTTTTTTCTGATTCATTCATATAGCAAAAGAAACGAATGTTCTTAGTTTTTGTGTAATTATTTATCCTCAGTCTATAGATAATAATTTTAATTTTACAAATTTCGTTTTTATTTATTTTTATTAGAATTTATTATTATTATTAATAGTAATTTAATATTTAATATTTATTTCTTAATATAAAATATTATTACTAACTATAAGTAATTCTAAATAGTAATTAATTTCTTAATATAAAAATAATATATATATTATTTTTTAATTTGGTTATTGGTCTATTTTTACTTTGTACTTTGGGATATTGGACGTATTGTGCAACGATTCAGAATAATTAAAAAAAAATCTCAAATTCTATTTATATATCCACTTTTTTATTAACCGAACCCTTTACAAAAGAGATAAAACAAACGAATAAGAAAGAAAATTCATTAAGAATCAAAATATTTTTTATTCTTTATTTTTTTTTGTATGGAATATACACATCAATTTTCATGGATCATACCTTTCCTCCCACTTCCAGTTCCTATTTTAATAGGGGTAGGACTTCTACTTTTTCCCACGGCAACCAAAAATCTTCGCCGTATGTGGGCTTTTCCTAGTATTTTATTGTTAATAATAGTTATGATTTTTTCGATCGACCTATCTATTCATCAAATCCAGAACAGTTCAATCTATCAATATGTATGGTCTTGGACTATAAATAATGATCTTTCTTTAGAGTTTGGCTACTTGTTCGATTCACTTACTTCTATTATGTCAATATTAATCACTACTGTTGGTATTCTGGTTCTTTTTTATAGTGATAATTATATGTCTCATGATCAAGGATATTTGAGATTTTTTACTTATCTGAGTTTTTTTAATACTTCAATGTTGGGATTAGTTACAAGTTCCAATTTGATACAAGTTTATATTTTTTGGGAATTGGTTGGAATGTGTTCTTATCTATTAATAGGTTTTTGGTTTACACGTCCTATTGCGGCAAAGGCTTGTCAAAAAGCATTTGTAACTAATCGTGTAGGGGATTTTGGTTTATTATTAGGAATTTTAGGTCTTTATTGGATAACGGGTAGTTTGGAATTTCGGGATTTATTTCAAATATTTAATAACTTGATTTATAAGAATGAGGTTAATATTTTTTTTGTTACTTTCTGCGCCTTCTTATTATTTTGTGGATCAGTTGCGAAATCTGCCCAATTTCCTCTTCATGTCTGGTTACCGGATGCTATGGAAGGGCCTACCCCTATTTCGGCTCTTATACACGCTGCTACTATGGTAGCAGCAGGAATTTTTCTTGTAGCTCGGCTTCTTCCCCTTTTCACAGTTATACCCTTCATAATGAGTGGAATAGCTTTGATAGGTATAATAACAGTAGTATTCGGAGCAACTTTAGCTATTGCTCAAAAAGATATTAAGAAAAATTTGGCCTATTCTACAATGTCTCAATTGGGTTATATGATGTTAGCTTTAGGTATGGGCTCTTATCGAGCCGCTTTATTTCATTTGATTACTCATGCTTATTCAAAAGCATTGTTGTTTTTAGGATCTGGATCCATTATCCATTCAATGGAAGCAATTGTTGGATATTCTCCAGATAAAAGTCAAAATATGGTTCTTATGGGTGGTTTAACAAAACATGCGCCAATTACAAAAACCGCTTTTTTAATAGGTACACTTTCTCTTTGCGGTATTCCACCTTTTGCTTGTTTTTGGTCCAAGGATGAAATTCTTAATGATAGTTGGTTGTATTCACCGATTTTCGCAATAATAGCTTGTTCCACAGCAGGATTAACTGCATTTTATATGTTTCGAATCTATTTACTAGTTTTTGAAGGATATTTAAACGTTCATTTTCAAAATTTCAACGGAAAGAAAAATAGTTCATTCTATTCAATATCTTTATGGGGCAAAGAAGGAAAAAATAAATTAAAAAAGAAAATTAATTTATTAGCTTTATTAACAATGAATAATAAAGAAAGGACTTCTTTTTTTCGGAAGAGGAAATATTCAAATACAATTAATCGAAATGTCAAAAGCATAAAACGTCTTTTTGTTGAGAGTACCTATTTTGGTACTAAAAACATTCCCTTTTTTTATCCTCATGAATCTGACAATACTATGCTATTTTCTATGCTTGTATTAGTATTATTTACTTTGTTCGTTGGGTCCATTGGAATTTCTTTCAGCCAAGATGGAATAGATTTGGATATCTTATCGAAATTGTTAATTCCGTCTATAGACCTTTTACATCAAAATTCAAAGAATTCTGTCGATTGGTATGAATTTTTTACAAATGCAACTTTTTCGGTGAGTATAGCTTTTTTCGGAATATTGATAGCGTCTTTTCTCTATAAACCTGTTTTTTCTTCTTTACAAAACTTGAACGTATTGAATTTATTTCAAAAAAGTGTTACTAAAAAAATTATTCCTGATAAGATAATCAATGTTATATATGATTGGTCATATAATCGTGGTTATATAGATGCTTTTTTTGAAGTCTCTTTAATTGCGAGTGTAAGAAAGTTAGCTAAATTCAATTATTTTTTTGATAGACAAATAATTGATGGAATTCCAAATGGAGTTGGTATTTCAAGTTTTTTTATGGGCGAAGCTATCAAATATGTGGGGGGTGGACGAATTTCTTCGTATATTTTCTTTTTTTTATTAATATTTTTAGTAATTTGTTATTATATATTTATATAATATAATTATATTATATATAATATAAAAATAAATATTATGAATTATATTAGAATCTAGATTGAAGAGATTTATG